GGTCGGAGGAGAAATTACCAAACGTCTAGCATTCCCTCACGCTTGGCGCCAATGAGTTTTTTTCTTTGAGAAAAAAAGAATACTATGCCTTCGCTGTATCGAATATGAATCAAATAAAGAATAAGTAATAATAGCATGGCACTTCGAGTTCGATATGAACAAACCATTATTGTTTTTTTTTTCTAACATGAGATTTTGTATCGAGATAGTAGTATGAAAGAAGAGTTATTCCCAATTTGATTTATGTGTCAAGCAAGAGTCAATTTCAGCGTCACAAACCATTATTCTTCCACACCAGAAGTATCTTTCTTCTTTTTATGTTATGAGAGAAAGAGTCAAAAAAATGGAAAAAATCATTTTCTCCTTCTTGGATCGTATCAAAAAGAAACTTTGGGATTGCTAAACAAACCACAGACGAGATAAATATATAAAGCAACAGAACCATCATAGTATCTTTTTTACTACTACGAAAGGAAGGGTGGTAAATGGATCATTTAACGATTTGGATCGGATGGGTTCTATTTCTTCTTTTTGATAGAATCAATTCTATCGAAAAAAGAAATTCCATTGCAGAGCCGTATGCAATGTACAAAAGATGCCCGTACGGTTGTTTAATTCTATTTTTTATTGTGATTTTGATTCCCCCTTACTTTAACCCAATCGTGCGATATATAGATAGAAGAACCGTTCATGATGTTATATCAATATCATCAGGGTTATGATTCACCAACCTGCTAGTTCTTTTTACGAGGCACAAGCAGGGGATTTTATCCTGGAAGCAGAAGAACTATTGAAACTTCGCGAAACTCTCACAAAAGTTTATGTACAAAGAACGGGCAACCCTTTATGGGTTATATCCGAAGATATGGAAAGGGATGTTTTTATGTCAGCAACAGAAGCCCAAGCTCATGGCATCGTTGATCTTGTAGCGGTCGAAAATTAAAATACTGGGGATTCCATATAAATATACGAATTCCGTTTCAAAATTGGAAATTTCCGTGTGAATAGAAATCATTCATAATCATAAACCATCAGGTTAAGATCGATCTAAGCCAACCCGCTCTATTCTATTTAGAATGAGATGCCATGCCAACCATTAAACAACTTATTAGAAACGCAAGACAGCCAATAAGAAATGTCACGAAATCTCCCGCTCTTCGAGGATGTCCTCAGCGTCGAGGAACATGTACTAGGGTGTATGTGCGACTCGTTCAGTTCAGATCATGAGTTTGAAGAAATGCAAAAATCTTTTCCAGTATCAACGACCACTACCGATGAATTAGGATAGATAGAGTGGAAGACGGCTATCTAATTGACTATTATATAAATAGATAAAAATGAAGATCTATCATCTACCTAATTATGTTATGAATTTATGGTTTCTATTGGTGCAAATCCAATCACTCCATTTGAGATGAGAAGGAATTCTCCATTGGTAACAAATAGTTATCCATTAAGCGGAGGAAAAAGGTTATGCTCCTATTCCTATTCTTGAAAAAACGGACTAACAGGGTCAGCTACGTAGCCAACTTTCAGAATTAAATGCCGTCACTGTATGGATAGCTTTTTTGTGAAAAGGACTATTACTTTCTAATTAGAATTGAAAAAAGAATTCTCATTGAAGAATGGATGGGTAGAGCCAAAGAGTGTGAACTATACAAGTTCACAATAAAATTCGATGAAATGAAAGAAGAGGCTCCGGTGTATAGAGAGGACCTCACCGTTTCAGAAGTTGCCATAGAAACGAGGGAACCCACTATTCTTTTTTATTTAGTAGCAGTCGAATTTCTTATTTCCAGGCGAGATACTTTGAAGAAAGAAAAAATGAAGAAAGAAAAAATCGTGGTCGGGAAGGTCATAGTCGCAAAAGCCATTGGAATTTATATTTTATATATCGGAAGAATCCGTTTTGTTATTAATCGACCGGAGGAAAAGGATGACTGAAAGAAGAGAAATCAATTAGTTATTCAAGAAAGTTTCATTTGATTCAATGACCAGAGTTAAACGAGGATATACAGCTCGAAGACGTCGAAAAAAGATTCGTTTATTTGCATCAACCTTTATAGGGGCTCATTCAAGACTTACTCGAACGACTACTCAACAAAGAATGAGAGCTTTGGTTTCCTCTCATCGAGATAGGAGCAGGAAAAAGAGATATTTTCGTCGTTTGTGGATCACTCGGATAAATGCGGTAACTCGTGAGGATAGAATATTCTATAGTTATAGCCTATTCATCCACAATCTGTACAAGAGACAATTGCTTCTGAATCGTAAAATACTTGCGCAAATAGCCCTATCAAATAAGAATTGTTTTGATATCATTTCAAATAAAATCATCAATCAAAAATCAAATACAAATCAAATAAAGGAATAAAAGAATCTTAATAGAATCTATTATACAGGAAACAAGAATGATTGAAACAGGATTTCCCGGAGAATGGACTCCGGGAAGATAGAAGAAAAAGAAATGAAGATTTGAGTAGTAGGAATAAACGAACATCTTTCAAGAAAAAAGATTTCTTCCCCATTTTTCCTTTTTTAGAATAGAAGAATAAGAATCAAATCTGGATTCTATTTTTTTTTTCGAGCAAAACATTAATATATTAATATGAGCTTGATTTCCTATTGGAGTTTTGAGGAGTATCTCTATTTATTTTTGGTTCTAGGACCAGTAGTTCTAGGGATCGACTCCACTCTCTCCAATTGTTTCTCATTATTACGAAAAGGTAACGAAGATAAAATACGAGCTTGTTTTATAGCAATAGTAATTAATCGTTGTTGTTTCAAGGTCAACCTATTCGTCCGTCTAGATAAGATTTTTCCTTGTTCACTAAGAAATCGACTAATTAAACTCATGTTTCTATAATCGATTCGATCCCCCGATCCAATTGGGGGTAAACGCCTACGAAAAGATCGCTTGGATTTACGAAAAGGTTGTTTGGATTTATCCATGGTTTGCTTATTCCTTGTTTGTTTATTCCTTATATATAAAAGGATCTAGAAAATAGAATTCTATTCTTTTTTCTTATTCATTTAAGATTCGACCAAAATAGGATTTGGTTTGTATTCTATATGTTAATGTTAAGATGTAAAGTTCTTACTCTTCCCGCTACTTGGAAAAATCACACACGCATTCCGTTCCATCTATTTCTTTATTTCCCCATGAATCGTATACTTTTGACAATAACGACAAAATTTTCTAAATTCTAATCGATTGGGTGTATTGTGTCGATTCTTTTGAGTAATATATCTAGAAATGCCCGGCGATTCTTTATTGACACCCTTTCGAACACAACAGGTACATTCCAAAATCACTAGAATTCTGATATCTTTACCCTTGGCCATGAACCTCCTTTTCATTTTGGATCGACTTCACTTTAGAACTCTCTTCATTTTATTTTTGACCCAAACCAAATAAAAAGAAAAAAAGAATCTATATTCTATATCTATATTAATAAAAGTTACTAACTAGAAATAAAATTCGTAAATCTTTTCTTTTTCGAATTATTAGAATTCGAATGACTTCGAAGTACTATAAATAGAAAAGATAATCACTATTAATTACTATAACTATAAAGAAAGAGAGTCATATTCATTAATAGAAGAATATTAAGAATATCGTAATAATTAATTAATACAATTTTTTCTAACTATGAATTATTCCTATCCTAATCTCAGTATTTTCTTCTTTCTATATTAGAATTTTGTGTAACCGCCCCTAAACGACTGGATCCACATTTCCCCCAAATTCTATCGTAGATTCACTGTATTTTGACTGAAGTTCGATAAACTCTTTCTCTTTCTTTTTTTTTAGGATAGGAAAGAAAAAGGGAGCAAAATTGGAGACATGTTACGTAGAATTGTATCTCAAATATTCTTCATTTCTTCACAGATCAATACAAGAATTCAATCAGGATTAAAACAGGATTAAAAAAAGGGGAATGACAAGGCATCCGGAAATAAACGATTAATTTCTATCAATAGACCTGCTAAAGACCCAAACCATAGAGTGGTTAGCACAGGTGCCGTTGAGAGATATGTTTTGATATCTCGCATTGAAAATCCTCCTTCTTCTTTTATTTTTTTTTTTTCTTATTTCTTTGAATTATTTCTTTGTATTGTATATTGTAATACATATATAGTTCTAGTTCGATATTCTAATACATAGATCATAGATAATCCGATCTTTTAGTTCAAGATCATTTGTTTTTGCTTGAAATGAAATTAGAATTAGGAATTACTAACGAAAATGCATATGTACAACGACCCAGCAGATTCCATTTTGCCGCCCCCCTAAAAAAGATGACAAGAACATTCTCTACCTATAAGAGCAAAAAAGAAGGATGTGTGGAAAACAAGACATGGATTTTATACAATGACACTGTACAACAATTTTTAAAAGGGATGTAGCGCAGTTTGGTAGCGCGTTTGTTTTGGGTACAAAATGTCACGGGTTCAAATCCTGTCATCCCTATCTATTCTTTCTCCTATGGACAGTTACGAGGGATTCATTGAGTAAGATCGGGAATTTTTGGACATAATCTTTCATTTTTAAATACTATATGTACACAATAATCCTCCGGGGTAAAAAAATACTTTTCTTTACAATCGTATCTACTGTTATAGGATATGATATAAGAAAGCGCTCTTAGTTCAGTTCGGTAGAACGCGGGTCTCCAAAACCCGATGTCGTAGGTTCAAATCCTACAGAGCGTGATTCCGTTTCTTTTATGTCGAATTACAATGAAAGAATTTAACAAAACAAAGTAGAATTGCAACTGAAATTTGACCTCCTACAAGGAGGAGGTCAATCAAAAAAAGAGATGTTACTCAATCAAAGGTCCAACTGATCACCGCGCCTGTATTGTAAATATGCAGTTACAAATAATCCTGTTAAAGTAATAGGAATTAGACCTAAGACGATTCCAAATAGAAAAACTTCAATCATTTCGATTTGTTTTAGGGAATAAAAAGAGAGGTAAGATCTATCCCTAAATATT